AGAGCGCCTACCTTGCATAGATTGGGCATGCAGGCGTTTCAACCCATTTTAGTGGAGGGGCGTGCTATATGTTTACATCCATTAGTTTGTAAGGGCTTTAATGCAGACTTTGATGGGGATCAAATGGCTGTTCATGTACCTTTATCTTTAGAAGCTCAAGCAGAGGCTCGTTTACTTATGTTTTCTCATATGAATCTCCTGTCTCCAGCTATTGGGGATCCTATTTCTGTACCAACTCAAGATATGCTAATTGGACTCTATGTATTAACGATCGGGAATCGTCGAGGTATTTGTGCAAATAGGTATAATTTATCTAATTGCAAAAACGATCAAAATAAAACTGTTGGCAATAATAATTATCAGTATACGAAAGAGAAGGAACCATATTTTTGTAGTTCCTATGATGCACTTGGAGCTTATCGTCGAAAACGAATCCGTTTAGATAGTCCTTTGTGGCTCCGGTGGCGGCTAGATCAACGTGTCATTATTGGCTCAAGGGAAGTTCCCATCGAAGTTCAATATGAATCTTTTGGTACCTACCATGAAATTTATAGACACTATTTAATAGTAAGAAGTGTAAAAAAAGAAACCCGTTGTATATACATTCGAACCACCGTTGGTCATATTTCTTTTTATCGAGAAATAGAAGAAGCCATACAGGGGTTTTGTCGAGCTTACTCATACACTAGCTAAACTAAGTAATTAGCCGATACTCATGAGAATTTCATTTGGCTAGGGCTTTACTGATATCATAATTCCTGAATTTCTATGTGAATCAAGATGGAGGAAAGGAAGTTTTCAAATCACTGACTCAGACCCATTGTAGAATCCTACTCAGCAGAATAGGGAGGTACTTACTTATGGCAGAACGGGCCGATCTGGTCTTTCACAATAAAGTGATAGATGGAGCTGCCATGAAACGACTTATTAGCAGATTAATAGATCACTTCGGGATGGCATATACATCACACATCCTGGATCAAGTTAAAACTTTGGGTTTCCAGCAAGCCACCGCTACATCCATTTCATTAGGAATTGATGATCTTTTAACAATACCTTCTAAGAGGTGGTTAGTTCAAGATGCTGAACAACAAAGTTTAATTTTGGAAAGACACCATCATTATGGGAATGTGCATGCGGTAGAAAAATTACGTCAATCCATTGAAATATGGTATGCTACCAGCGAATATTTGAGACAAGAAATGAATCCTAATTTTCGGATGACTGATCCCTCTAATCCAGTCCATTTAATGTCCTTTTCAGGAGCTAGGGGAAATGCATCTCAGGTACACCAATTAGTAGGTATGAGAGGATTAATGTCGGATCCCCAAGGACAAATGATTGATTTACCCATTCAAAGCAATTTACGCGAAGGACTTTCTTTGACGGAATATATAATTTCTTGCTATGGAGCCCGCAAAGGAGTTGTAGATACTGCTGTACGAACATCAGATGCTGGATACCTCACACGTAGACTTGTTGAAGTAGTTCAACACATTATTGTACGCAGAACGGATTGTGGTACTATTCGAAGTATTTCCGTAAGTCCTCGAAATGGGATGACGGAACGCATTTTTATCCAAACACTAATTGGTCGTGTATTAGCAGACGATATATATATAGGTCCACGATGCATTGCCGCCCGAAATCAAGATATTGGGATTGGACTTGTCAATCGATTCATAACCTTTCGAGCACAACCAATATATATTCGAACTCCATTTACTTGCAGAAGTACATCTTGGATCTGTCAATTATGTTATGGTCGGAGTCCTACTCACGGTGACCTGGTCGAATTGGGGGAAGCTGTAGGTATTATTGCGGGTCAGTCAATTGGGGAACCAGGGACTCAACTAACATTAAGAACTTTTCATACTGGCGGAGTATTCACGGGCGGTACTGCAGAACATGTACGAGCTCCCTTTAATGGAAAAATAAAATTCAATGAGGATTTGGTTCATCCCACACGTACCCGTCATGGGCATCCTGCTTTTCTATGTTCTATAGACCTGTATGTAACTATTGAAAGCCAGGATATTATCCATAATGTAAATATTCCCCCAAAAAGTTTGATTTTAGTTCAAAATGAGCAATACGTAGAATCAGAACAAGTGATTGCTGAGATTCGTGCCGGAACATCCACTTTAAATTTTAAAGAGAAGGTTCGAAAACATATTTATTCTGAATCAGAGGGAGAAATGCACTGGAGTACCGATGTCTACCATGCACCTGAATATGCTTATGGTAATGTTCATCTATTACCAAAAACAAGTCATTTATGGATATTAGCAGTAGGTACGTGCAGATCTAGTATTGTCCGGTTTTCTCTCCACAAGGATCAAGATCAAATAAATGTTCATTCTTTTTCTCTCGAAGAAAGATATATCTCTGACCTATCCGTAACTAATGATCCAACGAGACATAAATTGTTTAGTTCGGATTCTTCTAGTAAAAAAAAAGGGGGGGCTCTTGATTATTCAAGACCTGCTCGAAGCATATCCAATGGTCATTGGAATTTAAAATATCCTTCTATTCTCCACGAAAATTCTGATTTTTTGGCGAAGAGGCGAAGAAATAGATTGATCATTCCATTACAATATGATCAAGAGCGCGAGAAAGAACTAATACCCCGTTTTGGTGTTTCGATTGAAATACCCATAAATGGTATTTTACGTAGAAATAGTATTCTTGCTTATTTCGACGATCCCCGATACCGAAGAAACAGTTCGGGGATTACTAAATACGGGACTGTAGAGGTCGATTCAATCGTCAAAAAAGAAGATTTGATTGAATATCGAGGAGCAAAAGAATTTAGTCCAAAATACCAAATGAAAGTAGATCGATTTTTTTTCATTCCCGAGGAAGTGCATGTCTTACCTGGATCCTCGTTGATAATGGTCCGGAACAATAGTATTATTGGAGTGGATACACCACTCACTTTAAATACAAGAAGCCGAGTAGGTGGATTGGTCCGAGTGGAGAGAAAAAAAAAAAGTATTGAACTCAAAATATTTTCTGGGGATATCCATTTTCCTGGGGAGACAGATAAGATATCCAGGCACAGCGGCATCTTGATACCACCGGGAACGGGAAAAATAAATTCTAAGGAATCAAAAAAATTGAAAAATTGGATCTATGTCCAACGGATCACACCTACTAAGAAAAAGTATTTTGTTTCGGTTCGACCCGTAGTCACATATGAAATAGCGGATGGGATCAATTTAGCAACATTTTTCCCCCAGGATCTTTTGCAGGAAGGGGATAATGTCCAACTTAGAGTTGTTAATTATATCCTTTATGGAAAGCCAATTCTAGGACTTTATCACACAAGCATTCAATTAGTTCGGACTTGCTTAGTATTGGATTGGAACCAAGAACAAAATGGTTCTATAGAGGGGGTTCGTGCTTCTTTTGTTGAAATAAGGACAAATGATCTAATTTGCAATTTCATAAGAATTGAGGTAGTTAAGTCCCCTATTTCATATACCGGAAAAAGAAATTGTACGGTGGGTTCAGGATTGATTAACCATAATAGATTAGATTATACCGGGATTAATCCTTTTTATTCCAAGGCAAAGATTCAATCACTTACCAAACATAAAGGAACTAGTGGTACGTTGTTGAATCAAAATAAGGAACGCCAATCTTTGAAAATTTTGTTATCATCCAACTATTCTCGAATTGGTACATTCAATGGTTTGAAATATAACAATGTGACAAAAGAATCAATTAAAGCGGATCCTATAATTCCAATTAGGAATTCGTTAGGCCCCTTAGGTACAGTAGTACTCAAAATTGCAAATTTTTATTCATCTTGCCATTTAATAACTTATAATCAGATTTTGTTAAAGAAATATTTGTTACTTAACAAATTTAGTCAGACTTTCCGAGTACTTAAATATTTTTTAATAGATGAAAATAGGGGGATTTATAATCCCGATCCGTGCAGTAACATCATTTTTAATCCATTCGATTTAAATTGGCGTTTTTTCCACCACGATTATTGTGATGAGACGTCCACAATTATTAGCCTTGGACAATTTTTTTGTGAAAATGTATGTCTATTCAAATACGGATCACAGAAAAAATCCGGTCAAGTTCTAATTGTTCATGTTGACTACTTAGTAATAAGATCCGCCAAGCCCTATTTGGCTACTCCAGGAGCAACGGTTCATGGTCATTATGGAGAAATCCTTCAAGAGGGAGATACATTAGTTACATTTATATATGAAAAATCAAGATCTGGTGACATAACGCAAGGTCTTCCAAAAGTAGAACAAGTGTTAGAAGTGCGTTCGATTGATTCAATATCGATAAATCTCGAAAAGAGGGTTAAAGGTTGGAATGAGCGTATATCAAGAATTCTTGGAATCCCTTGGGGATTCTTGATTAGCACGGAGCTAACCATCGCCCAAAGCCGTATCTCTTTGGCTAATAAGATCCAAAAGGTTTATCGATCTCAGGGGGTACAGATCCATAATAGACATATAGAGATTATTGTCCGTCAAGTAACATCAAAAGTTTTGGTTTCAGAAGATGGAATGTCTAATGTTTTTTCACCCGGAGAGCTAATCGGATTGTTGCGAGCGGAACGGGCAGGGCGTGTTTTGGATGAAGCGATCTGTTATCGAGCAATCTTATTGGGAATAACGAGGGCATCTCTTAATACTCAAAGTTTCATATCCGAAGCTAGTTTTCAAGAAACTGCTCGAGTTTTAGCAAAAGCTGCTCTACGAGGTCGTATTGATTGGTTGAAAGGTCTGAAAGAAAATGTTGTTCTAGGGAGAATTATACCTGTTGGTACCGGATTCAAAAAATTAGTGCATCATTCAAAGCAACACAAAAACATTCATTTGGAAATTAAAAAGAAGAATTTGTTTGAAGGAAAGATGAGAGATATCTTATTTCACCATAGAGAATTTTTTAGTTCTTGCGTCCCAAATAATTTCCATGAGACATCAGAACAATCATTGACACGATTTAATGATTCCTAAAAGGAATTATCTGGTCCAATTTTCTTATTTGATTGATAATAAAGATCATAATGAATTAAAAGGAATTAATGTAATGGTTTCGATCGTGTATCAACGGTCAATCCTCGGTAGAAAGTTCCATCGGAACAATTATTTATTTCGGATACCTCGTCTCGTTGTTTAAAAAAAAAATAACGAGCAAGTATGGGGAAAAATGACAAGAAGATATTGGAACATTAATTTGGAAGAAATGATGGAAGCAGGAGTTCATTTTGGTCATGGTACTAGGAAATGGAATCCTAGAATGGCACCTTTCATCTCCGCAAAACGTAAAGGTATTCATATTACAAATCTTACGAGAACTGCGCGTTTTTTATCAGAGGCCTGTGATTTAGTTTTTGATGCAGCAAGTAGAGGAAAACACTTTTTAATCGTTGGTACAAAAAATAAAGCAGCTGATTTAGTAGCATCCGCTGCAATAAGGGCTCGGTGCCATTATGTTAATAAAAAATGGCTTGGTGGCATGTTAACGAATTGGTCCACTACGGAAACAAGACTTCAAAAGTTCAGGGATTTAAGAGCCGAACAAAAGATGGGGGAACTCAACCGTCTCCCAAAAAGGGATGCAGCAATGTTGAAGAGACAATTATCCACCTTGCAAGCATATCTGGGTGGGATCAAATATATGACAGGGTTACCCGATATTGTAATTATCGTTGATCAGCAAGAAGAATATACGGCTCTTCGAGAATGTGTCATTTTGGGGATTCCGACGATTTGTTTAATCGATACAAATTGTGACCCAGATCTCGCAGATATTTCGATTCCAGCCAACGATGATGCTATCGCTTCAATCCGATTGATTCTTAACAAATTAGTATCCGCAATTTGTGAAGGTCGTTCTAGTTATATAAGAAGTCATTGATTATGATTAATAATAATAAGATATATAAGTCAATTACTTCGTACTTCGGGAAACTTCATAGATTTTATTTATTTGATCGGTTGCTATTCCTGGATTTCAAAAAAATAAAAATAAAGTACTTGGATTGGGGATATTATGTGATTACTTAGTATCCTAAATATATGATTAATAATTAAAGTGGGTCAGTTAAGAAAGAGATGGGTGAATCAAAATAATTTTTTATTAAGTTCAATTTCTGTCAGAGGACAATATGAATGTTATACCATGTTCCATTAACACATTCAAAGGGCTATATGATATATCGGGTGTAGAAGTAGGCCAACATTTATATTGGCAAATAGGAGGTTTACAAGTCCATGCTCAAGTACTTATCACTTCTTGGGTCGTAATTGCTATCTTATTAGGTTCAGTTACCATAGCTGTTCGGAATCCACAAACCATTCCGGCCGACGGTCAGAATTTCTTCGAATATATCCTTGAATTCATTCGGGACTTGAGTAAAACTCAGATTGGAGAAGAATATGGTCCTTGGGTTTCCTTTATTGGAACTATGTTTTTATTTATTTTTGTTTCTAACTGGTCAGGTGCTCTTTTACCTCGGAAAATCATACAGTTACCTCACGGGGAGTTAGCTGCGCCCACGAATGATATAAACACTACTGTTGCTTTAGCTTTACCCACGTCAGTGGCATATTTTTATGCGGGTCTTACTAAAAAGGGTTTGAGTTATTTTGGGAAATACATTCAACCAACTCCAATACTTTTACCAATTAACATCCTAGAAGATTTCACAAAACCTTTATCGCTTAGTTTTCGACTTTTCGGAAATATATTGGCTGATGAATTAGTAGTTGTTGTTCTTGTTTCTTTAGTACCTTCAGTAGTTCCTATACCCGTCATGTTCCTTGGATTATTCACAAGCGGTATTCAAGCTCTTATTTTTGCAACTTTAGCCGCGGCTTATATAGGTGAATCTATGGAGGGTCATCATTGACTAGCTTTTTAAATTGTTTTTTTTCAACCTTATCCACAATTCATGTGGAGTTTAATTTAATATAATCGACTTGGCGAGAAATTAGAATAGATAAAAATTTTATATATGCTATAGAGTCGTAGCAGGAAAAATGTACGATATTATTTAATTGTAATAAAATCTTAGGAAAAAGATCTAGATCTTTTTCCTAAGATTTTGGCTTATTTATTTATATTATAGACTTTTAGACTTTTCCAATTTATAAAATAAATTTAGATTTTATTTGTTTAGTTTAGTTAATTACAATATTACAACAATTTTGAATTTGAATAAGAATTGTTATCTTTTTCAATAGGCGGTTTCCGTTATGGAACAATAAAATGTATATGTGATATTAGAAATTCACTAGTTATAGTGAGGCTCTTTTATATTTTATAATATTTCTATTTCATTTCACAGCCCACTGCACTTAGATGGAATTCCGATAGAAAGTGCTTCCGCTTTGTCTGTGATTGGGGATTGAACAAATAAACAGATGAACTCTGAGCTCAAGGATTTAGAAGAATAAAGAATGAAGAATTGAATGAAAAATAAGTTTAGAATAAAGAAATGCAATGACTAGAATCATCTGCATCGAGATTTACATTTACAAAAATTCCATCATGTATAAGAACTAAAAACGAGATTTCGAAGTATTTCTGATGATTAATTGGTTGATTGTATCATTAACCATTTCTTTTTTTTTTGTGTGAGGAGCCTAGCTTACCATGAATCCACTGATTTCTGCCGCTTCTGTTATTGCTGCTGGATTGGCCGTAGGGCTTGCTTCTATTGGACCTGGGGTTGGTCAAGGTACTGCTGCGGGTCAAGCTGTAGAAGGTATTGCGAGACAGCCAGAAGCAGAGGGTAAAATACGAGGCACTTTATTGCTAAGTCTGGCTTTTATGGAAGCTTTAACAATTTACGGACTGGTCGTGGCATTAGCACTTTTATTTGCGAATCCATTTGTTTAATTCTAGAAGAAAAGTACGTAATGTACTTTTTTTGACTTAGACTCGCCATTTGTTTTTTTCGAATTATATCAACATTTCACTCTAACAATTACTTTTTCGTTGAGAAAATACCTCTGGGAAGGACAGATTTTAGGATTAGTAATTAGCGGATCCTCTCGCTTTCTTCCTTCCCGTTTTTAGTATAATGGAAACCTTTTTTTAGGATGCGTTGCAACGCAACAAACGAGGTATTTTGTAATTGGCATAATACCCAGGACCGAACCCAATAAATAAGTATCTTCTTGGAAACTGGAAACTTTAATTAGAATAAAATAATAATAAATAAGATTTAATTAAAAATAATAAATTAAATCAAATAAATTAATCTATTCCCCCCAAGAAATCCCATAACATAAAAAAAGGAAATCAACAAAAAAGGGGAGGGCGAAGTGATACAAAAAGAACTCTGTTCTTTGTTAGTCCTATCTATAAGAGGAGAGTATATGAAAAGTGTAACCGATTCTTTTGTTTCCTTGGGCCACTGGCCATCCGCCGGAGGTTTTGGGTTTAATACCGATATTTTAGCAACAAATCCAATAAATCTAAGCGTAGTACTTGGTGTATTGATTTATTTTGGAAAGGGAGTGTGTGCGAGTTGTGTATTTCAAAAATAGGTTGGATCCGACCGGCTGCACTTTATTATTATTTTTTTTTTATAAAATAAATAGGATAAAAATGTGCATGATCTCGACGAATTACTTCTGAATAAATTAAGTAATCATATGTAAGAACCATAGCATTTCGTAATTCATTGGTACATTGACTTTGATTCTCTATCAACCAATAATGTGGGACCATTAACATGGTTAAAGCTAAACTGTTTGAAGTCCAGGCACAACAAACATGGTACTCTTTCTACCACTATGTTAGTACTAAGATGGTTAAAAAAAAAAGCATAGTTGTTGATTTATCCGATATAGAACACTCATATCGATAAAAAAATTTGAACCATTTCCTAAAGAAAAGGGCACCCCCTTTTTTATTCAATGCTGAACAGACAACCTATGTATAGAATGAGAATTTTTGGATTTGAATATTGAAGGAATATTGAATAAAATAAATAAAACTAACTAAAAGAAAACTAAATCTAAAAAATAATTAAATAAATAAAATAATAACATAACAAATAAATAATAAAGAAACAACTTTGCTGACAATTATAGATTTTTTGTCTAGTCAGAAGAGTCCTCCGAATAAACTCTGGTCTTGTATAAGATAAATTTTAATATCTTTGAATACGAACAGAAAAGAGAGGGTAGGCTCATTACATTAAAATATATGGAATGCCCATAAATTTTAAAATGAAGCGTGAGAGCCAAATGAATCGAAAGATTCATGTTTGGTTCGGGAAGAGATCATGTAAGTTGTGAAATTAATTAATGGTAACAAAATCTACTTTCATTAAATGATTTATTAGATAATCGAAAACAGAGGATCTTGAGTACTATTCGAAATTCAGAAGAATTACGTAAAGGAGCTATTGAGCAACTCGAAAAAGCCCGAGCACGCTTACGTAAAGTGGAAACGGAAGCAAATGAATATCGAGTGAATGGATACTCCGAGATAGAACGAGAAAAAGAAAATTTGATTAATGCCACTTGTGATAGTTTGGAACGATTAGAAAATTACAAAAATGAAACCCTTCTTTTTGAACAACAAAGAGCGATTAATCAAGTCCGACAGCGAGTTTTCCAACAAGCCTTACAAGGAGCTCTGGGTACTCTGAATAGTTGTTTGAATAGTGATTTACATTTTCGTACCATCAATGCTAATATTGGCATTCTTGGCGCTATGGAAGAATAGCCCTTCTATTTTTTTAGTTTAGAATTTAGGCATTATTTTTTTCCTTTACTTCCGAAAAAGAATTAATAGACACTAATGGTAACCATTCGAGCCGACGAAATTAGTAATATTATCCGTGAACGTATTGAACAATATAATAGAGAAGTAAAGGTTGTGAATACCGGCACCGTACTTCAAGTGGGTGACGGAATTGCTCGTATTCATGGTCTTGATGAAGTAATGGCAGGCGAATTAGTAGAATTTGAAGAGGGTACAATAGGTATTGCTTTGAATT